TAATCCGCGTCTATAAAATATAGATCCCTCAATCGGTCGATTTGGTCTAATTTAGAATTTCGTGATTGAATCGGGAAGAAAGGGATACGCCGACAAAGAAGAGAACCTTGTTTTGGCAAACAGGAAGAGTTAACCGTTTTCGCAAGTAAAGAAATTTTCTCTTTATCTCGGGAGCCTCGAAGGAAAGATCTTTCTTTGACTTGGATCAAAAATTTTCTATTTGGATAGCTTTTTATCGTTAGAGTTGATTAGTCGGACCTACCCAATAATTCAGTAAATGACTCGCAATTCACTCGGTTTTGGGTCATAATCATTATGTAGGAGAGATGGCCGAGTGGTTCAAGGCGTAGCATTGGAACTGCTATGTAGGCTTTTGTTTACCGAGGGTTCGAATCCCTCTCTTTCCGTGCCTTCACCCAAGGCACCGATCTTACTAACCACAATAGATCAAATAAGAATCGATATCAGTCTTCCATCCAGTTAGACCGTTCTTTGATATAGATTCTCTATTCCTAATGGCTGTGGCACGTAAAAGACTGGAAAGAAAGGGGGAGATAAGGAAAGAAAATCTCCCTCTCGATCTATGATACCGAAATAAGAGAAAAATACGGCTCAAACCCTTCTTTCTCTTAACCTTAGGTTAATTTACTTCGCCGAAAGGGAGCAAAGTTGTCCGCACTTTACCTTATTACTTTACCTTAATTAGAAAAATTTTTTATTTTTCGTTCGGTTTAAGTCTGACGAGAATAATATTCTACGACTAGCAATTCATTTATTTCCAAACCGACCCATTTACTATCTATTATTTGATTGACTAATCCTTTAGATTGCACTGGGTCAAGAGTTAAATGGTTTGGTAATTTCTCATGAGGAGAGGAATCGAGAGAATTTTGAATTAGAACTTTAGATTTTCCGTCCTCCTTTGCCGTAATAGTATCTCGGGGTTTGCAGCGATAACTTGGTATGTCTACGATCCGACCATTTACTAAAATATGTCGATGGTTAACTAATTGGCGAGCTCCAGGAATAGTCGGAGCCATACCCAATCGAAAAAGAATGTTATCCAAGCGCATTTCGAGTAATTGTAGTAAAACCTGACCTGTCGGACCTTTGGCCTTTGCGGCGATACGAACGTATTTAAGCAATTGGCGTTCTGTAAGACCATAATGAAAACGCAATTTTTGTTTTTCTTCTAGGCGAATACGATATTGGGATTTTTTCCAAGACCCCGATTGGTTTCTACGATCCTTTCGGTCTTTGGGACTTTTATTAGTTAGGCCCGGTAAAGCCCCCAGCCGGCGTATTTTTTTGAAACAAGGTCCTCGGTAACGTGACATAAAGACTCCTTCCTCTTATTTATATTTCACTCTTATTGATGAAATTTCGTTTTACAGAATAAAACTAAACTCAAACTGAACTAAATGAGAAATGAAGTGAAAGTGACTCAAATGTACTATTAAAGAATAAAGAGATGAAAAGGATAAAGAAATATCCAGCTCTTTCCTTTATATTCTCTATATAGATATAGAAAAAGAAAAGGATCTTTTTATGTCCTAGTTGGAAGTTCCTATAACCTAATAGAAATCGATGACTTTTAGCAAAAGCGGAAGACATTTTTTTCACTAGTCTTTGATTTCAAAAGGACATTCTCAATGATGAAAAATCAAAAAAAGAAAGAGAGAAAAGCCTACTATCGGAATCGAACCGATGACCATCGCATTACAAATGCGATGCTCTACCCTCTGAGCTAAGTAGGCTGACATACGAGAAATTCGACACGCCTAGGAATTCAATAAACTCTCAGAATCCTTGCTTGCTATTAACTAATTAGAATACAATTTTTTGAAATTCTGAGCTATTCATAATAAATATGAATCAAAAACAAAAAAATATAGAATTTCAAAAAATCTGAAATCTTATAGAACATAACGATTAATTTGGGCCTATCGAATTTCGACTTCTTTCTCACAATAATATTATAGATTATTGAATAAGAAATGAATAAATATTCAAAAATTTTTTTGTTTTTGAATTCAACCGACATTTGAAATTCTTTTGATTACCCTTCTCTCTTTTCTTCCCTATCGTCTATCTTGCAAATTCTAATTTTTGAATGGAATTCTTAGTTATAACAACTGAGACATACCGCCGCTTTCATTCGGAAAGGTGGAATTTAGATCGAAAAATCGACCGTTTAAGTAATGGAAATTACATAGAAAAGTGATCGGAAGGAGGACAGATAGATATATGGGATGGATCCACTTATATTGAATTGTAGAGACATAAATGATAAAATCGTTTTTGATTGGACCAAAAAGCAAAGATGAGAAAAGACTTTTTCGAGATAGCAATAAGTCTCTACTAAATTCAATAGTGCCGGTAGAAATAAAAGACAAGTGGGAAGTACATCACAGTGAGATCCTAATCTCAAAGGGGGATATGGCGAAATTGGTAGACGCTACGGACTTAATTGGATTGAGCCTTGGTAGGGAAACTTACT